TGAATTGCGTAATATAAATAGAAAATATAATAAGAATAGTATTTATTGTAATTGTATTTATTTTATTAAGTACATGCTGATACGGCTATCTATTTTATCCATATATCACATCTTTTATTGTAATTTCACTTGGGACAACGTGAGTCACACTCCATCAAAATTTGTATTTTCTATTCAATATATTCAATGAAAAATTGAAACAGGAGAATTCTCTATAGGGATATGTACATAAGAGAGAGATCCGGTTTGATATCTGGGTAACAATTTCTGTTCTGGGGTTTACATATACACATATATGTTATTATAATTATAATTGATAATTGAAAAGGATTGCTTATTGAAAAAAAAATGAATACTGATTAGTCATAAATCAATTTGATTTTCTTTTGCTATTCAATGAAACAAAATTTCATTGGAGATAAAAATGGAAGAATCGTTCGCTAATTCAAAGTAAATTGTTAATGGTTCCAATTTGTCCTGAATTTTGCAGTCTGTGACCGGAAATCCATTTTTTCTACTCTCAATAAAAAAGAGAAGGGATGTTTTTAAGCGATGTATATTTTAAGATACAATCAATCGAAGAGGAGAATCTAAACTAGATCCAATAAAAAACAGGAATTTCTTTTTAAAAAAGAATAAGTACAATGGTATTCAAGATAAAAAAAGGAGTGAGTAATAGAATTAGAATATAGATAATATTTTTATCCATTTTGGACCGAATTTGGCGGCATGGCCAAGTGGTAAGGCGGGGGACTGCAAATCCTTTATCCCCAGTTCAAATCCGGGTGTCGCCTGATCAACAAAAGATTTTTTATTTCTTTCCTATCTTGCCGATCTAATTCGACGAATTCTTGCTCCGCAAGAAGCAGAGGCAAAGGACTAAGTGGGCGTGTCAATACTCGATTTTGATAACCCATGGTGTAGGTTTTCTAAAAGACTGTAATTTTTTTTTCTCAAAATTGAGGTGTAGCCCAAATCGGTATCAATAGGGATGAAGCAACTCTCACTTATTACTTTAATGATTGACTCTCACCATTTATTTGATTTTTCAATTGAATCAAATAAATGGTGAGAGTCAATTCCGGGATTCAGAACTAAGGTCGGAAATCTCGGTATCCAAAGGTTCCTAAGGGACACTCTGTTTTTGCTACTAGAATTGAAGAAGAGATTATACGAAAGACTATAATAACAAGATCTCTTAAATTACCCTTATTCAAAGTAGTGTCTCGTGACTCCGTCTGGTATTAAAAGAGTAAAGGTTAAAGTTGAAAAAAAAAGAATGTATTAATTAATAGTGGTGGTGAGTTCTCCGGATTCTTTCACAGAAAGAAAGACAGTAAGCTTAGATCAAATAGGAAATAGAGGTATCTGATAGATAGTTATCTATCGTGATGGTATATTTTTATGCTTTTTGCTTAGTAAGGAAAGGCATTAATATCAAAACAAACAATAGGTCTTACTATTCTTACATGCTCCATATAGAAGCATTCCTTTGATATTTCCAAGGAAAAGGCGTGTGTATCATCGTATTTGTACTAAATGCTTCCTGATTTTACCAGAAACCCTAAAATATAGAAACTTGTTACGAGTGTATTCATTGAATTGGTTCATCAATAAATAGTCTTACCTATTTTGACTCTGCGCCATTGATTCCGCTATGATTATTAATCAATAATAGAATAATTCCTTCATAGAAATAGGGGACATAATTCACATGGATATAGTAAGTCTTGCTTGGGCTGCTTTAATGGTAGTCTTTACATTTTCCCTTTCACTTGTAGTATGGGGAAGGAGTGGACTCTAGGGCTGGGCACTACTAATTGCTCAATCGAACCGTATCAATTCTTTATTGATCATTTTGCGAAGCCCTAAAAAAAGAAAAATGTCTTCCAAATTGTACTGGAATACAGTAATGAATGATTACCATAATTGTATTTCGAAACTCAAATCTACGCATGATAGGCGATTTTTTCCAACCTAATTTTTCCTAAATATTCTATTTTAGTGAATCAGCTCTTATCATAATTATGGATATTACAATAAGAAAAACTAATACTATTTTTTTTTTCTTTATTTATTTCCCCTTTTTCTTTTACCTTTCTAAAAGAAAGTCGTTCTGCTATTACGACAATACATATTTTCTTTCTATCGGAAACGAAGCTATTAGTGATTGGCCAAAGAGATCCGACACATAAGAAAATGAGATCTTTCTTCTGTTGAGCGATCCACATATCACACATTTCACATTTGTTTTAGACTACTAGAAAAGTTTTTATGCTTTTTTTGATTCATCTCATGTTTAAGCATGAAAAATGGACAGGGTCTGCTCTACTCCTTTTACAAATCCGAAGAAGTTACTGTATAACTTAACTCCGCGGATCATCCGTTAATTGTTCAATCAATGACTTCTTGAGATGGGAAATCAAACTAAAAGAAATAAAGTGCTATCTATATGTACATCTAATATATGTACATACGTATTGTAATTTGATCTATATAT